CTAAAAGGTGGAATAGCGATTTTCGAACCATTTCCTATAAGAGAATGGTTTCCATTACTTTGAGAAATTGATTCTATATCAAACTATAGCTATTGCATTAAAGAAGAAAAGAAACTAATAGAAGTCGAAGACGCGGAATGGTAGTGAATAGAGAAAAAGATTCTTCTGATTTTCTTGTTCCTGAAAATATTCTATCTATCTCCTAGACGCCGTAGAGAATTGATAATTTTCATGTCTTTCAATTCTCGTACTCGTAATTGGAAAGTTACGGAAGGAGATCCATCATTTTGCAATGAAAACAACATAAAAAACTCTGGACAATTTCGAAATCAGACCAAGCGTCTTAATACATATGCAAAAAAATTCATTATTGGCCCACCATTGATTACAAGATTTAGCTTTTATGAATCGCTATTGGTTTGATACGAATAATGGCAGTCCTTTCAGTATGTTAAGGATACAGATCACAATTCATTTAGAGTTACTTAATAGCCTATTTCTTATACTATATCTCTATCCCGTGAAATTCTCGAGCCGAAAGATGGATGCATATGCTGTGTTTCATTTTGCTAAATGATATCAATTAAATGGTATATCCATTCTCAAAATTGGATATAGCAATAAATAAATCAGCAAAATTCTTTTATTTTAGATAGAAGAAATGTTTCTTCTATCTAAAATAAAAGAATGTACCCTTCTATCCAAATCCAATTTGGATCGATAAAATAAATCCAAATTCCAGATTCCAGCAGTAGATGAATAATTGCAAATTTTTGTGTGTACGAGATTAGAATAACTTCAAAATAACTGACATAATTTTTGATTTTTCCTGATCAGAAAAATACATGAAAAAGAAAGGAGGTAGAAAAATTTTTTGATTTATGGTTAAAGAAGAAAAACAAGAAAACAGGGGTTCTGTTGAATTTCAAGTATTCAGTTTCACCAATAAGATACGGAGACTTGCTTCACATTTGGAATTACACAAAAAAGATTTTTCATCGGAAAGAGGTCTACGAAGACTTTTGGGAAAACGTCAACGTTTGCTGGCTTATTTGGCAAAGAAAAGTAGAGTACGTTATAAGAAATTAATCAGTCAGTTGGATATTCGGGAGAAGTAATTTAATCGTTCGAATTTTTTTCGTATTTTATTTCGAATTTTTTTCGTATTTTATTTAGTAGTCTTTTTATTTAGTAGTCTTATAGTAGTCTTAGATTTTTCATTTTGATGAGCCTCGTTTTGAGGAATTCATGGAATAATCCATTTTCATGGAATAAAGAATAAGAACAAGGATATGAGTCTACCGCTTAAAAGAAAAGATCTGATGATAGTCAATATGGGCCCTCACCACCCATCAATGCATGGTGTTCTTCGACTGATCGTGACTCTTGATGGTGAAGATGTTATTGATTGCGAACCCATATTAGGGTATTTACACAGAGGAATGGAAAAAATTGCGGAAAACAGAACTATTATACAATACCTGCCTTATGTAACACGATGGGATTATTTAGCTACTATGTTTACAGAAGCAATAACGGTAAATGCACCTGAATTCTTAGAGAATATTCAAATACCCCAAAGAGCCAGCTACATTAGGGTAATTATGTTAGAATTGAGCCGTATAGCTTCTCACTTGTTATGGCTTGGGCCTTTTATGGCGGATCTCGGGGCACAGACTCCTTTTTTCTATATTTTTAGAGAGAGAGAATTAATATATGATCTATTTGAAGCTGCTACGGGTATGCGAATGATGCATAATTACTTTCGCATTGGAGGAGTAGCTGCCGATTTACCTTATGGATGGATCGATAAATGCTTAGATTTCTGTGATTATTTTTTACAAGGAGTTGTTGAATATCAACAACTTATTACACGGAATCCTATTTTTCTAGAACGAGTTGAAGGAGTCGGTTTTATTAGCGGAGAAGAAGCTGTAAATTGGGGCTTATCGGGACCAATGTTACGAGCTTCTGGAATACAATGGGATCTTCGTAAAATTGATCCTTATGAGTCTTACAATCAATTCGATTGGAAAGTAAAATGGCAAAAAGAAGGAGATTCGTTAGCTCGCTATTTAGTACGAATCGGTGAAATGAGGGAATCTATAAAAATTATTCAACAGGCTGTAGAGAAAATTCCTGGAGGCCCTTATGAGAATTTAGAAGCCCGGCGCTTTAAGAAAGCAAAGAATTCCGAATGGAATGATTTTGAATATCGATTTCTTGGTAAAAAACCTTCGCCCAATTTTGAATTATCAAAGCAAGAGCTTTATGTAAGAGTAGAAGCTCCAAAAGGTGAATTAGGAATTTATTTGGTAGGAGATGATAGTCTTTTCCCCTGGAGATGGAAAATTCGTCCACCGGGTTTTATTAATTTGCAAATTCTTCCTCAACTAGTTAAAAAAATGAAATTGGCTGATATCATGACGATATTAGGTAGTATAGATATCATTATGGGGGAAGTTGATCGTTGAAATGATAATAGATAGGGTAAAGGTAGAAACTATCAATTCTTTTTTAAAATCGGAATTATTAAAAGAAGTATACGGACTGATATGGATTCTACCTATTTTGACCCTCCTACTGGGAATCACAATAGAAGTACTCGTAATTGTGTGGTTAGAAAGAGAAATATCCGCATCGATACAACAACGTATTGGTCCTGAATATGCTGGCCCTCTGGGATTGCTTCAAGCTATAGCAGATGGAACTAAGCTACTTTTTAAAGAGGATATCCTCCCATCCCGAGGAGATATTCCTTTATTTAGCATTGGTCCCTCTATAGCAGTTATATCCGTTTTATTAAGTTTTTTAGTTATCCCTTTAGGATATCGTTTTGTTTTAGCTGATCTTAGTATTGGTGTTTTTTTATGGATTGCCATTTCAAGTATTGCTCCTATGGGTCTTCTCATGGCCGGATATAGCTCAAATAATAAATATTCTTTTTCAGGTGGTCTCCGAGCGGCTGCTCAATCTATTAGTTATGAAATACCATTAACTTTTTGTGTACTAGCAATATCTCTACGTGTGATTCGTTAAAATAGAATCTTTTTCCTCGAAAATACATTGAATGCTTATCTTCCTTTGCTTATTCTGTATTTGAGTTGGTAAGTTAAACTAGATAGCTATATGAGTGAAACAAAACAGCTTATTAATTTGTAGTAAAAATAGAAAATCTCATTTCCTACGTACAAGAAAAAAGTTCGAGTAAACATAAGCAGTGTAAACTCTTTACCCCAAGGTTTAGATTGTTTGATCAGTCATCATATCTTGAAGCGGGCAAGAAAAAAGGATTCGCAAAATGGAATTCCATTACTAGAATATTTTAAGTTATTACTATAACTTATAACCATAGGGCAATCCATCAAAAGTTAGTGAGGGATTAGGAACACTAAAGTACATACAGGATTAGTAATGAGAGAATCTAAATCATTAGACATTTTTCCTCATAAAAGGAATCATAATAAGGACTTGAAATTGGTGGAAATGATCAAGCAGTACTTTCTTTGGATTCCGGTCTAGAGTATGTTCCCATTCACTTGTTAAGGAAATAGCTATCAAGAACGAATTAACCTTTTATTTATTTTATTTTTTCTTTTTTAGTAAGTATACCCTTCCCGGGGAAAGAAGAATAGGACAAAAGATATGGAATGCAATATAAAAAGGAGCTTTATTTATTCTTTCTCCCTTTATCCCTATTCATACAGAATTCCTCATGAACTAATGTCGAATTCTTTCCATTTATTAATTGCTATAACAAGTGTTTTATTCCAATATTAAGTTATTACCAAACAAAGAAAAATTATCATTTTATTTTATTATTATATAAAGGATGAGATCAATTCGGAAGCGCTTTTTTGTTATTCTAGCAGACGGAATTGCTTTGGTCTAATTTTTGGCTTTCCAATCAATTTTATCTTACCTAATTCTATCCACGCCCAGGGGATAATACCGAAACGAAACAATGCTTTCCTTTTTTCTGATCATAGAGGAGCCGTATGAAGCTAAGGTTTCATGTACGGTTTTGGAATAGCGATGGAAACTGTGATGTTATCATCGACTATGATTATCTAACAGTTCAAGTACAGTTGATATAGTTGAAGCACAGTCCAAATATGGTTTTTTTGGATGGAATCTTTGGCGTCAGCCTATAGGTTTTCTAGTTTTTCTAATTTCTTCTTTGGCAGAATGTGAAAGATTACCCTTTGATTTACCAGAAGCGGAGGAAGAATTAGTAGCAGGTTATCAAACCGAATATTCTGGTATTAAATATGGTTTATTTTATCTTGCTTCTTACCTAAATTTGTTAGTTTCCTCTTTATTTGTAACTGTTCTATACTTAGGCGGGTGGAATTTCTCTATTCCCTATATATCCTTTTTTGGATTTTTCCAAATGAATAAAATAATGGGCATTTTTGAAATGGTAATAGGTATCTTTATTACATTAACTAAAGCTTATTTATTTCTCTTCATTTCTATCACAATAAGATGGACTTTACCCAGGATGAGAATGGATCAGTTATTAAATCTTGGATGGAAATTTCTTTTACCTATTTCTCTGGGCAATCTCTTATTAACAACTTCTTCCCAACTAGTTTCACTATAAATAAGCTAATACAATAAAAGTAAGAATATTTTCAACACAAAAGTTCTCTCAAACAAGAGAAAGAAACATATCTTTTTCATATATATATTTAGAATATGTTCCCTATGCTAAGTGGGTTCATTAGTTATGGTCAACAAACAATACGCGCCGCAAGATACATTGGTCAAGGTTTCATAATTACCTTGTCCCATACAAATCGTTTACCTATAACGATTCACTACCCTTATGAAAAATCAATTACATCGGAGCGTTTCCGGGGGCGAATACACTTTGAATTTGATAAATGCATTGCTTGTGAAGTATGTGTTCGCGTATGCCCGATAGATCTACCCCTTGTGGATTGGAGATTTGAAAAGGATATTAAAAGGAAACAATTGCTTAATTATAGTATTGATTTCGGAGTTTGCATATTTTGTGGCAACTGTGTTGAATACTGTCCGACAAATTGTTTATCCATGACAGAAGAGTATGAACTCTCTACTTATGATCGGCATGAATTGAATTACAATCAAATTGCTTTGAGTCGGTTACCAATCTCCATAATGGGAGATTACACAATTCAAACAATTAGGAATTCGCCTCAAAGTAAAATAGACGAAGAAAAATCTTGGAATTCAAGATCGATTACTGATTACTAGGTATTGGGATTTTTTTTGTTAGAAAAATCCATTTTTACTAACTATAACGAAAAAAGAATAACTACTGCTTAACAACTTATATACATATACAAATATACATATACAAAACAATGTACTAATAGCTTTTTCCTTCCTTGAATCTTTTAGTTTTATTCAGTTCATGAAAAATTTTATACTCTAAATTTCTTCTTATCCATAATGGATTTACCTGGGCCAATACATGAAATTCTTGTGCTATTTGGGGGATTTGTTCTTCTACTAGGGGGTCTAGGAGTAGTATTACTTACTAACCCAATTTATTCCGCCTTTTCGTTGGGATTAGTTCTTGTTTGTATATCCTTATTCTATTTTTTATTGAATTCCTACTTTGTAGCTGTCGCACAACTTCTTATTTATGTGGGAGCCATAAATGTGTTGATCATATTTGCTGTAATGTTTGTAAACGGCTCAGAGTGGTCTAAAGATAAGAATTCTTGGACTATTGGGGATGGGTTTACTTTACTCGTTTGTATAACTATTCCTTTTTCACTAATGACTACTATCCCAGATACGTCGTGGTATGGAATTCTTTGGACTACAAGATCAAATCAAATAGTGGAACAGGGTCTCATAAATAACGTTCAACAAATTGGGATTCATTTAGCAACCGATTTTTATCTTCCGTTTGAACTCATTTCCCTAATTCTTCTAGTTTCTTTAATAGGTGCAATTACTATGGCTAGACAATAATAAATACTTAGAATGAGTCAAAATTCTTAGAATTTCAAATAAAAAATAAATAACTAAAGAATCAAAATTTTGATTTAGTAAAACCCATCTACTGCCAATACAACAAATACCCTCTTTTTTCTTTTGTTGCGTAATTGTTCTATTCTAATTAATGGAATCGGTTCACTTCTTGTCCTCATATTGAAATGAATCGAGATTGATAAGGAGTTAGTTAATGATGTTTGAGCATGTACTTTTTTTGAGTGTCTATTTATTTTCGATTGGTATCTATGGATTGATCACAAGCCGAAACATGGTTAGAGCTCTAATATGTCTTGAACTTATACTGAATTCAATTAATCTAAATCTTGTAACATTTTCTGATCTATTTGATAGTCGCCAATTAAAAGGAGACATTTTCGCAATTTTTGTTATAGCCCTTGCGGCTGCTGAAGCAGCTATTGGACTCTCTATTCTTTCTTCCATCCATCGTAACAGGAAATCAACTCGTATCAATCAATCTAATTTTTTGAATAATTAGACATAGAATCTTCTAAACAAAGGCACATATATAAGAATACGGAACATTAAGATGAATAGAAATCGAATCTTATTTTTTTATTAGTATTTAATAATATCCATTTTTTGAGTAGGTTATTTGAGAGTATTCTTTTTTACTTATTGAATATTGCATTTTTGCAATCCATTGATATTGCAATTTGAATATTTCAATAATTTATATTGAAAAGATGATAGCCAATTTATTGGCTAATTCAATTAGTATGTAGAATTCGTATAATTATGACTGTTGAAGCCTTAAATTCAAGTCTCTTGGCTCTTTTCACGCTTTCTCACAAACAGATTAAGAAATATATTGCATTATTTGTTAAAGTTTGGATAAACCATTGCTTCGTCTGGTGTATACAATACATCAAATTTATATAGTACTAATTTTATTTTTACCAGATCGAAAATTTTTATGTTGAAAAGGGAAATTTAGAGATCCAATGTCACATTCTGTAAAAATTTATGATACATGTATAGGATGCACTCAATGTGTACGAGCTTGTCCAACAGATGTATTAGAAATGATACCTTGGGATGGATGTAAAGCCAAGCAAATTGCTTCCGCACCGAGAACCGAAGATTGTGTGGGTTGTAAGAGATGCGAATCCGCCTGCCCAACAGATTTTTTAAGTGTCCGCGTTTATTTAGGGCCTGAAACAACCCGCAGCATGGCTCTATCTTATTGATACGTTAGAAAAAACTCCACTTGAATCGTCTGATTCCTCTTTACCGAAGAAGAAGAAGCCTGTGCTCGAAATAATCTGAGCATGGGCTTTTCTGGTCAAAACGTATCTTGTCTTTATTACTTTATCATGAGTTATTTTCCTTGGTTAACAATACTTGTTGTTTTGCCGATATTTGCGGGTTCATTAATTTTCTTTTTACCTCATAAAGGAAATAAAATCGTTAGATGGTATACTATAGCTATTTGTTTATTAGAATTCCTTTTAATGACTTATGTATTCTGTTATCATTTCCAATTAGAGGATCCCTTAATGCAATTAAAGGAGGATTCTAAATGGATAGATGTTTTCGATTTCCACTGGAGATTGGGAATCGATGGACTTTCATTAGGATCCATTTTATTGACAGGATTTATCACTACTTTAGCGACTTTAGCGGCTTGGCCGGTTACCCAGAATTCGCGATTATTCCATTTTCTGATGTTAGCAATGTATAGCGGTCAAATAGGATTATTTTCTTCACGAGACCTTTTACTTTTTTTTATCATGTGGGAGTTAGAATTAATTCCTGTTTACTTACTTTTATCCATGTGGGGGGGAAAGAGGCGTCTGTATTCAGCTACCAAGTTTATTTTGTATACTGCAGGCGGTTCCATTTTTTTCTTAATTGGAGTTCTGGGTATGGGGTTATATGGTTCCAATGAACCCGGATTAGATTTAGAAAGATTGATTAATCAACCGTACCCTGCAACATTGGAAATACTACTGTATTTTGGCTTCCTTATTGCTTATGCTGTCAAATTGCCAATTATACCTCTACATACGTGGTTACCAGATACTCATGGGGAGGCGCATTACAGTACATGTATGCTTTTAGCCGGAATTCTATTAAAGATGGGAGCATATGGATTGATTCGGATCAATATGGAATTGTTACCTCATGCTCATTGTATATTTTCCCCCTGGTTGGTAATAATAGGAGCCGTGCAAATAATCTATGCAGCTTCAACTTCTCTTGGTCAACGAAATTTCAAAAAAAGAATAGCCTACTCCTCCGTATCTCACATGGGTTTCATAATTATAGGAATTGGTTCCATAACCAACATTGGACTAAATGGAGCGATTTTACAAATATTATCCCATGGATTTATCGGCGCTACACTTTTTTTCTTGGCGGGAACGGCTTGTGATAGAATGCGTCTTGTTTATCTCGAAGAACTGGGGGGAATATCTATCCCAATGCCAAAAATTTTTACCATGTTTAGTAGCTTTTCAATGGCTTCTCTTGCCTTGCCGGGAATGAGCGGTTTTGTTGCGGAATTAGTAGTATTTTTTGGAGTAATTACTAGTCCTAAATTCATGTTAATACCAAAAATGCTAATTACTTTTGTAATGGCAATAGGAATGATATTAACCCCTATTTATTTATTATCCATGTTACGCCAGATGTTCTATGGATACAAGCTATTTCATGTTCCAAACGAAAATTTTGTGGATTCTGGACCGCGGGAACTCTTTCTTTTAATCTGTATCTTTTTACCAGTAATAGGAATTGGTATTTATCCAGATTTTGTTCTCTCGCTATCCGTTGACAGAGTGGAGGCTCTATTATCCTATTATTATACTAAATAGGATTGTCTTTTTTTAACTAGATTCCATAGTGGAAAAATCAAAAATTCAGAAAAGAAAAAAGTAAAAAAGTCTAATTAGATCTATCTCGAATTTTGCAGAACCCCTTGAAAAGGCGTTTAAGGGGTTCTCAAATCAAGAAAATCATAAAATGAGGGTTTTATGTTATGTAATCATTTAGATGGTAATATAAATGAACCATAACTATGTAAACCTATTCCTAACAGATTGATACCAAAATAGCAGATCCAAATTATAAGAAATCCTATCGAAGCTACAAGTGCGGAATTCGCACCCTTCCAATTTGGATTTGTTCTACTATGTAAATATATTGCAAATATGGTCCAGGTAATAAACGCCCAAGTTTCTTTAGGGTCCCAATTCCAATAGGATCCCCATGCCTCATTAGCCCAGACTGCTCCACAAAGAATACCTATGGTTAAAAGAGTAAACCCTAGACTAATGACACGATAACTCCAAGAATCCAAACGCTCAGTTAATTGATATTTGTAATAATTTGGAAATGCGGGAAAAGGGGTGCTTTTTAAAGGACTTCTTTTTGCATCTAAATATTCAATCTCACTGAAGAAAAATGTTTTACTTAAAACATTTTTTTTCTTTTTAGAAAAGAAATCCAAATTCTTTCGAAATCTAATGATTAGAAGAGCGGCGGATAATAAGGATCCGCACAAAAGAGTTGCATAGCTTAGTAACATCATACTGACATGCATCATTAACCACTGAGATTGTAGAGCAGGTATTAGTATTGTGGATTGATGCATTTCAGTTAAAAGACCCGACGTGGCAAAGCCTTGCGTTAAAATAGTACTTGGCGTAGTTATTGTGCTTAAATCATTTTTTGAGTTCTGTATCTTAGGAATAATATGAAGAATATACAGAGTCCATGAAAGGAAGATCAATGACTCATATAAATTACTTAATGGAAAATGTCCCGAAGAAACCCAACGAGAAACTAAGAATCCTGTTATGGAGAAAAAAGTCACTATCATTCCTTTTTCTGACGAATCACGTAATCCCCTAAGTTCACGAATTAATAAGGTTATCAAATGAATCGTAATCACAATTGAAATGGTTGAGAAAGAGATATGAGTTAGTATATGTTCTAAAGTTGCAAATAGCATAAGGGTAAGGTCCCATTACAAAATTGGAAATTTCGAATTGAATCCATTTTCTAATCTATTGTATTCTTTTTCGGGAATGCCGCCACTCGGACTCGAACCGAGATGCTTGAGCACTGCTTCCTAAGAGCAGCGTGTCTACCAATTTCACCATGGCGGCTAACTTGAAATAATAGTTAGCTTAAAAGAATAATAGTTATTTTATCGCGAATCGTCGAGACTGGGAGAAGCCATAGAATTTAGGAACATTAGAATTTCATCATTAACTACAAAGAAAATAATTTTGTATTTTAGAAAAATTTATAGAATGAAAGCCTTTACGCTCTTATTAATATGATTTACCAGTCCTAAACTCATTTATATGGGAATTTTGGATAAGGGATAACATAGGTATAGGTTGTAAGTCCTATTACAAGACAAGAATAATCTACTTTTGTTTTGATACTAGAATCCTCATAAAAATGAGGATTCTAGTATCAAAACAAAAGTTTTTTCATAGGCAAAGAATACTGAGGACATAATATACCAAAAACTTTTGTTCTATATATTTGTCCTATATAACGGGGAGATTCGTTCTAAGAATATTTTACCGAGAAATTCGACACATACACAGTACATTTCTTAATTAATCCCAATTATTCATTCATATTAAATAATTGGAATTTCTTTGGAATAGTTCAATTCATATCATATTATTCCAAAACCTTATTATTTGTTTGTTTGTTGCCCAGAAAAACCTTTTGGTTTTGGATCCTCGTTGCCGCTAGAACTAGAAAATGATCTTGATTTTGCTAAAGAATAAGATCGTATTATGGAAAAATAAGTCTTTTTCTTCCAAAGATTTTTACGAATACGCTTTTTTGACATCGAAGTACGTTTTTTTGGAACTGCCATTCAAAAGGGGGATTACTTTTTTCTAGTTGTATGTGAAAGACATTTATTGCCGCAAATCAATCCTTCTTTCTGTTTTTTCTTAGTAGTTATACTTAGATACTCAAAGATACTCAAATTAGAAATTCGTTTTTAGTTTATTCTGTCTAATGTGGATAAGACAAGATTTTTTTTTTTTTAAGGTTTTCCATTTAAATAAAAGCAATTTACATATCAAATATACTCCATATATAAATATATGGTTTTGGGGAAAAGCCCCCATATAAGATGGGGAGATAAAAAGAAGGTAAAATTCAATTCCAATTCAAATAATTAATTAAGTTCAGAACGGTATTCCATAATTGAATTCCAATAAAAAAAAAATACTTAATTCAAAATTTCCTATAAATATAACTTTTCGTTGGATTGGAATTCAATCAATCAATTACGAAACAAGAGAGCTCTTTTATTTTTAGAGAAAGAAATAAAAAAATAAATAGAAAGTCGCATGATTCAATCTTTTTTTTGTATTTTAATAAAATAAATATTTTTTCTTATTCTTATTTTGTTTTTTTAATTCCTTTAGAAAGAGATAAGAATAGTTTTGGTGAATCGGAAACAATTTTATAGAAAAATTGGATTATAAATTTCAACTAAAAATTGCTATTTCTTTTCTTATGGAACATACATATCAATATGCCTGGGTAATCCCTCTTCTCCCACTTCCAGTTATTATGTCAATGGGATTTGGACTTTTTCTTATTCCGACAGCAACAAAAAATCTTCGTCGCATATGGGCTTTTCCTAGTATTTTACTCTTAAGTATAGCTATGGTATTCTCAGTTCACCTGTCTATTCAACAAATAAATGGGAGTTCCATCTATCAATATCTATGGTCTTGGACCATCAATAATGATTTTTCCTTAGAATTTGGATACTTGATCGACCCCCTCACGTCTATTATGTTAATACTAATTACTACTGTAGGAATCTTGGTTCTTATTTATAGTGATGATTATATGTCTCACGATGAAGGATATTTGAGATTTTTTGTTTATATAAGTTTTTTTAATACTTCCATGTTGGGATTGGTTACTAGTTCCAATTTGATACAAATTTATTTCTTTTGGGAACTTATCGGAATGTGTTCCTATTTATTGATAGGGTTTTGGTTTACACGGCCAATTGCAGCAAGTGCTTGTCAAAAAGCTTTTGTAACTAATCGTGTAGGGGATTTTGGTCTGTTATTAGGAATTTTAGGTTTTTTTTGGATAACGGGTAGTTTAGAGTTTCGGGATTTGTTCAAAATAGCTAATAACTGGATTCCTAATAATGGAATTAATTCCTTACTTACTACTTTGTGTGCTTTTTTATTATTCCTTGGTGCAGTTGCAAAATCTGCACAATTCCCTCTTCACGTATGGTTACCCGATGCTATGGAAGGACCTACTCCCATTTCGGCTCTTATACACGCGGCAACTATGGTTGCCGCGGGGATTTTTCTTTTAGCTCGACTTCTTCCTCTTTTCATATCCCTACCCTTTATAATGAGTCTCATTTCTTTAGTGGGTACAATAACACTCTTCTTAGGAGCCACTTTAGCTCTTGCTCAGAGAGATATTAAAAGAAGTTTAGCCTATTCTACAATGTCTCAATTGGGTTATATGATGTTAGCTCTAGGTATAGGTTCTTATCAAGCTGCTTTATTCCATTTGATCACTCATGCTTATTCGAAAGCTTTATTGTTCTTAGGATCCGGATCCGTTATTCATTCAATGGAACCTCTTGTTGGATATTCACCAGATAAAAGTCAGAATATGGTTCTTATGGGTGGTTTAAGAAAATACGTTCCAATTACAAAAACTACTTTTTTATGTGGTACACTTTCTCTTTGTGGTATTCCACCTCTTGCTTGCTTCTGGTCCAAAGATGAAATCCTTAGTAATAGTTGGTTGTATTCACCCTTTTTTGGAACAATAGCCTCTTTTACTGCAGGATTAACTGCATTTTATATGTTTCGGATATATTTACTTACTTTTGATGGGTATTTGCGTGTTCATTTTCAAAATTACAGCAGTACTAAAGAAGGTTCGTTGTATTCAATATCCTTATGGGGAAAAAGTATATCCAAAAGAGTCAATAGGGATTTTGTTTTATCAACAACGAAGAGTGGAGTTTCTTTTTTTTCACAAAATATACCTAAAATTCCTGGTAATACCAGAAATAAGATAGGATTCTTTAGTACCCCCTTTGGGGCTAAAAACACTTTTGTCTATCCTTATGAAACGGGAAATACTATGCTATATCCTCTTCTTATATTACTACTTTTTACTTTGTTCATTGGATTCATAGGAATCCATTTTGATAATGGGGTAAAGGATAATGGAATATCGGAGTTAACCATATTATCAAAGTGGCTAACTCCTTCGATAAATTTTTTCCAAGAAAGTTCTAATTCTTCCATAAATTCCTATGAATTTATCACTAATGCAATTTCTTCTGTAAGTTTAGCAATTTTTGGTCTATTCATAGCATATATCTTCTATGGATCCGCTTATTATTTTTTTCAGAATTTGAATTTTCAAAATTCCCTTGTAAAAATAAAAAGGAATCCAAAAAAGAACTTTTTGGATGAAGTAAAAAAAAAGATATACAGCTGGTCATATAATCGTGGTTATATAGATGTTTTCTATACTAGGGTATTTATTCTGGGTATAAGAGGATTAGCAGAACTAACACATTTTTTCGATAAAGGTGTCATTGATGGAATTACCAATGGAGTAGGTCTTGCCAGTTTTTGTATAGGAGAGGAAATAAAATATGTAGGAGGAGGACGAATATCGTCCTATCTCTTCTTTTTTTTATGTTATGTATCCTTGTTCTTATTCTTTATTCCATGAAAATGGATTATTCCATGAATTCCTCAAAACGAGGCTCATCAAAATGAAAAATCTAAGACTACTATAAGACTACTAAATAAAAAGACTACTAAATAAAATACGAAAAAAATTCGAAATAAAATACGAAAAAAATTCGAACGATTAAATTACTTCTCCCGAATATCCAACTGACTGATTAATTTCTTATAACGTACTCTACTTTTCTTTGCCAAATAAGCCAGCAAACGTTGACGTTTTCCCAAAAGTCTTCGTAGACCTCTTTCCGATGAAAAATCTTTTTTGTGTAATTCCAAATGTGAAGCAAGTCTCCGTATCTTATTGGTGAAACTGAATACTTGAAATTCAACAGAACCCCTGTTTTCTTGTTTTTCTTCTTTAACCATAAATCAAAAAATTTTTCTACCTCCTTTCTTTTTCATGTATTTTTCTGATCAGGAAAAATCAAAAATTATGTCAGTTATTTTGAAGTTATTCTAATCTCGTACACACAAAAATTTGCAATTATTCATCTACTGCTGGAATCTGGAATTTGGATTTATTTTATCGATCCAAATTGGATTTGGATAGAAGGGTACATTCTTTTATTTTAGATAGAAGAAACATTTCTTCTATCTAAAATAAAAGAATTTTGCTGATTTATTTATTGCTATATCCAATTTTGAGAATGGATATACCATTTAATTGATATCATTTAGCAAAATGAAACACAGCATATGCATCCATCTTTCGGCTCGAGAATTTCACGGGATAGAGATATAGTATAAGAAATAGGCTATTAAGTAACTCTAAATGAATTGTGATCTGTATCCTTAACATACTGAAAGGACTGCCATTATTCGTATCAAACCAATAGCGATTCATAAAAGCTAAATCTTGTAATCAATGGTGGGCCAATAATGAATTTTTTTGCATATGTATTAAGACGCTTGGTCTGATTTCGAAATTGTCCAGAGTTTTTTATGTTGTTTTCATTGCAAAATGATGGATCTCCTTCCGTAACTTTCCAATTACGAGTACGAGAATTGAAAGACATGAAAATTATCAATTCTCTACGGCGTCTAGGAGATAGATAGAATATTTTCAGGAACAAGAAAATCAGAAGAATCTTTTTCTCTATTCACTACCATTCCGCGTCTTCGACTTCTATTAGTTTCTTTTCTTCTTTAATGCAATAGCTATAGTTTGATATAGAATCAATTTCTCAAAGTAATGGAAACCATTCTCTTATAGGAAATGGTTCGAAAATCGCTATTCCACCTT